TCATTCTTTTAACTAATTGAGGAAGAATTTGCAAATTGACAAAACCTGGTGGTCTAATTTTCCATCTCCAAGGAAAAACATTCTGATCTCCTATCATAAAAACCCCCAATTCTCCTTTTGGGGCTTCGACTCTTACATAAAGTTCTTGCTTTGACAATTCAAAAGTAGGAGAAGGTTTTTTACTAATGAAGCGGTATTCAAAATCATTCCATTCGGTATTTCTGACTCCAGCAAAGCGCCGGGTTTCTAAATTCTCATAGGGCCCCCCTGGAATTCCTTCCAGAGCCTGTTGAATAATTTTTATAGACTCTGTCATTTCACTGATTCGTACTAAATAACGAGCTAATGAATCCCCCTCTTTTTGCCATTGGACTTCCCAGTCAAATTCGTCATAACACTCATAATTATCAATCTTACGAAGATCCCATTGTATTCCGGAAGCTCGTAACATTGGTCCTGATAAACCCCAATTTATTGCTTCCTCTTCACTAACAACGCCTACCCCTTCAACTCGTTCTAAAAAAATAGGATTCTGCGTAATGAGCTTTTTATATTCAGCAACCTCCCTTAAAAAATAATCGCAAAAATCCAAACATTTATCTATCCAGCCATGAGGTAGATCGGCGGCTATTCCTCCAATACGAAAATAATTATGCATCATTCGCATACCGGTGGCAGCTTCGAATAGATCATAAATTAATTCTCGTTCTCGAAAAATATAGAAGAAGGGAGTCTGTGCACCAATATCTGCCATAAAGGGTCCAAGCCATAACAAATGAGAAGCTATACGACTCAACTCCAACATAATTACTCTGATATAGCTAGCTCTTTTAGGGATTTGAATATTTCCCAATCGCTCTGGTGCATTTACAGTTATTGCTTCTGTAAACATAGTAGCTAAATAATCCCAACGTGTTACATAAGGTAAATATTGTATAATTGTTCGATTTTCTGCAATTTTTTCCATCCCTCTATGTAAATAACCCAATATTGGTTCACAGTCGATAACATCTTCACCATCTAGAGTAAGGATAAGTCGAAGAACACCATGCATTGATGGGTGGTGAGGACCCATATTTACTATCATGAGGTCCTTTCTTGTAACTGGTGCAGTCATAGGTTTTTTCCCGATTCATTCTTCCATGAATTGCTGAAAATCAAAAGAGGGTCATCAAAAGTAAAATCATTTTTTAAATTAACGCGTTTTTATCTCTCGAATATTCAACTGACCTATTAATTCTTTATAACGTACTCTATTTTTTTTTGATAAATAAGCTAGCAATCGTTGGCGTTTTCCCAAAATTTTCCGCAGACCTCTCTGAGATAAATAGTCTTTTTTGTTCAATTCCAAATGGGAAGTAAGCTTTCGTATTTTATTAGTAAAACAGACTACTTGGAATTCCACAGACCCCGGGTTTTCTTCTTTTTCTTTTTGTGAAATCACTGAAATGACTGAATTTTTTACCATAAAAAAATCCCCTTTTTTTACAAATATGAATTTTACTGATCAGTAATAATAATGTGAGTTAGTGGTATACATAAGAAATTTATTTTTTATGGAATTCTATATCTAATTTTATTAAATAAAATAATAAAGAATCGATCCAATTAAACTGGCATTCGAATAGGTATACAAAACAATAGTCTATTTTGTATTTTCAAAAGAAAATTGTTTAAATCTTAAAATTAAGAAGATTTTCTTGATTCGTTTTTAGAAATAATGGATACCTCATTACATTAAATTAGTATCATATATTAGACTAAAATGTAAGACAAGTTATATGTACATTTGTTTGCTTTCATATATCAGATATGGTACTATATAAAGTTTCATTAATTACTTTTCAATTGCGGGATACATACGTATCCTTAACAGACTGAAACGACTTCCGTTATTTGTATCAAACCAATAGCGATTCATACAAGCTAAATCTTCTAATCGATAATTGGGCCAAAGAAGTAATTTTAATTTAATTAATTGATGTCTATCAAGATCGTTATTTTCATTCCAAAATTGACTAGAACTTTTAAAATTATTCCCATTACAAACTATTCTATTTTTATCGATACCTTGACTATTCTTTGAATGGAAACAAATTAGAATTCTCAATTCTCTACGACGTCGAGACGCTAAAATATTTTCAGGGAAAAACAAATAAGAATTATTATTTCCAGTTAGATGGCTTCGAATGGATTTATCAAAATCCTCATCCTCCTTATCCTTATCGGCATATATTTTCTCTTGGTATTTTTGATTAATACGATGTCTACTTTTATGAACTAATGAAATATTTATGGTTTGGTGTATAATAAACTGGCCTGATTTTTTTACAGACAGACGAAGAGGTTCGATAATCAATCTTCCCCTTTTCATCAATTCTGTAAGAGTTAAATTCTTTTTAATCAGCATTATATCAAGATTCATTTCTCTCCTTTGAATAGAGGATAGGGCTATTTTTTTTGGATTTCTCAGTCTAAGCAGGAGACAATATACTTTGATATTATTGATCATTCTTTGATTCAAAGCACCATCCCATCTTAATTGAAAAAGTAAATATCTTTTGAGGAAGAAATCAAGCTCGGCTTCTGTATTGCTCTTGTATTGTTTTTTCTTTTGTAGTTTTTTCATATCTGATTCTGAATAAGTTTCCGCAATCTCGTTTTCTTGGTTTAATAGAACAGATACAAGGCTTTCTTGGTTTTGCATAGTTGATCGAAGAGCTCTTTGATTTGCAAATTCTTTTTCTTTTTTATTCTTGAATTCAAAATATTTTTTTTCGTTTGACAGTATAATTCCTTTTTGTTTTCTATTCAGGTTTTGAGTTTCACTAATATTTTCATTTATATTCAAATTCAAAAAAAGGAATTTGCTTGGTATAAACCAGGGTTTAATTTTATATGCATTATAAAATAGGAAAAATTCTGGAAAGAACCAAAGTTCTAGATTTGATATAGGATGACTTAGTATTTCTGTATTCATTCCCATCCAATCCCATTTTTTTTTTTTATTGGATGAATTGCTTTCTTCATCTTGATGAATCATAAAATAAAAAAGATCTTTTTTATCAATTTTCTCAATTATTTGAGAATTTGGAGCCCCGGTCTTAGTATTTTGGTTCCTATTGGTATTGACCTTGACCCAAGTTTCAATATCTATTTTTTTTTGAAAACAAAAATTAATAATTTTCCAATCAAAATATTTTCGAGCCATATTTTTTTCCATATATATACTAGCACTTTTTCCTAGAAAATTATTGATAGGGATATAGGCTAATCTAGCAAATTTGTTTCTTTTTTGTGTATTGTAATTATAAAAATTATTTTGAGTTTTATTTGCTTGGAATGGTGATCTATAAATAGAGAGGTCCTCCCTCTTTTCATAATTAATAGATTTATAAGATAAAAGATTATATCTATAGTATTTTTGAAAATTATCTTTCTGATTTAGTAATAAATATACTTCGTAATCACTTTGTTTTTTATAATAACTCAATTGTTCTTTTTCATATGAATCCGCTTTGTTTAAATTTTTATCTCGAATTGTACGACATTTTTTTGTGCTATTTCGCCATTTTTGTGCTATTAATTTAGACCATTTAATCTGAGATAAATGATATTGATAATAACCTCTTAACCAGCCTTTCCATTGATTTTTTTTCGAGTTCGTAAGTTTCTTATCTTTTAATTTAGAATCAATTATTCCTTGTCTGCCAAAATTATTGTTTATTGAAGTTTTAAGAAAAAAGGATGTTCCGCGATATTCAAGAATATTAAACAAATTGGGGGCTTGGGCTTTTGATAATTTGTAAAATACATATGCTTGTGAGAAGGAGGATAATTCATCAAAATTCTGTGAATTATTATTACTAATATTATAAAAGGATTTTTGTATAGTTGAAATAAAGTTAATTGTATTTTGATTGGTTTTATTATTTTTTTCGTTATTTTTTTTAGTATTAGTATTGGAAATAGGTTTATCAATAATAGTTTTTATTGATTCAAGAAAAAGTTTTGTATGTATTTTGGGAATATTAATGATAGGTAGAAGGATATCTATATATATTTTTTCAATGAAAAATTTTATAAAAAAATAAAATTTATGGATTATTCGAGCACTACGCCGTTTTAATATTTGCCAAATAATTTTTGTTAATTCGAATCTTTTAGCATTACAACTATTTTTATTAGTACTAATATTTATTCCGGGAGTCACTTTCTTTTTTTCTTTTGTAATTTTGTCTATTTTTTTTCTAATTATACTTGTTCTATCAGTTAGACCATTCATTTTTTTTTCTGTTAGTAAAAAATTTGTCCAATTTCTAGATTTAATTTGATCCATTGATTCATTAATTATTTGATTATCTGTTATAGAATCTTTTTCTTTTTTAGTTTCTCTTGATTTATCTACTTCTTTCAATCTACTAAATATCAATAGAATTTTATTTATTTTTGAGATTTCTTTTATTTTATTTTTGAAATTTCCAAGTTTTTTTTCGAGTTTCTTTAAAATAGGTTCAAAAAAGGAGGGCCTTTTTCGAGGAGAACCAAAAGGAAGTTCAGTTTCCATTCCCCAAACTGTTAAAAAACAAAAATCATTCTTTTGACCTTTATTTTTGATTCGATTTAGATAAGAATACCTTAGTTTATACCCGTGCCAAGGTTTTAGACAGAAAGGAAATAAGATTTTTATCTGAATGCCATCTAGTAACCAATTTTTTGGAAATTCTCTTTCTGATAATTGAACACCATTATAGGTGCATTTAATATGTATTTCTCTATTCCATTCCTTTAAATCTTCAGACCATTCAGGAAATTGCAATAGTACCATACGGACAATGTTTTTAGCTATTATTAATGAAGGTAATAGAATATATTTTCTAAGAGTCGATTGAGTTATTAACATTAAACCTCTTATTACTTGTGCAAACGGGATCGTATCCCAAGCTTCTGCTATTTCTATGCGTGCTTTCTCCTTTCTTTTGTTCTCTTCTTTTTTGTCC